CAATTTTTGGAAACTTAGAAAGTTCTTCTGTCAAACCCTGATCAATGAACCTACAAAATCCTTCAAATTGTATCTGATTAAATCCAGGTATTGTGGACATTGCGTCTATCCCGGATTCTTTTGAAATTGGCAGTGATTTATACTCATCCATATCGAATTCTCCAAAAAACAAAAACAAAAATAAATACCATTTTGGCTGGCTCATTATCCATCAAATCAAATCCTATAGATCTAACAATGATGGAATTTCGATTCTATGAATCTTTGACTGGAATCTATGAGATAGGTGGAATAAAAATTTATACTTAACTTAAATTGGCATTTTTAAGAGATGCAAATGGAACGGAATTGATAAAACAGTCCTAGAAACGGAATTCTCCCACTTAGGCTTACTATGTTTTAGGATTTTTTTTAGAATATCAAAACTGATTCAGTTTCTTATATTATAATGTATAACGGTATTTATATTCTAATCTACTTGAATATTGAATACCAGAAAACCATCTGAATTTGTATTTATTAAACGTTAAACACGTGCAAAAATACCTCGTCTGGCCGTCTTCTTGCTTTGTTTAATGCTCTCCTTTCTCTCCTTTCCGTGGTCAATTGACAGCCTGACTTAGGGCGAAATATAATTGCATCGCGCAGACCAAAATAATCTTTTGGTTACTCACTGCGAATACTGAAAGAAGAATGAAAGAAGAAAGAAAGTTCTCGACCTTTGTTTTTCGGTTTGATTCAGAAACTTTATTTCATTGGTCTTTCTCGTCTTTCTCTTTTTCAAGTTTCAAGATTGTATAGTTTAATGGTAAAGTTTGATTACCATTAACCCCCAGAATAGTTAACGAGTCTTTCGGTTTGATCCTATTCATCTCCTAAAGGGGCCGCCTCTCTGCACCTATCCGATTTTTTGTGTTTTCCTTATGCTGATCCTCGGCCCCTATGGTCCAGCGGTTTCACGACTTCTCTCTTTCACGGAGATAACGAGGGTTCAAGTCCCTCTGGGGGTAAATCATGCCCATAGGAATGATATTTTCAATCGTCTAAAATCAATTAGGCGTTGGGTCGATGCCCGAGTGGTTAATGGGGACGGACTGTAAATTCGTTGACAATATGTCTACGCTGGTTCAAATCCAGCTCGGCCCAACAATTCGCCAATCTACCATCAGATGGTAGAACCCTCTTGTTCTTAAGAAATACCTGATACGAGAGAATAAAAAAGAATCGAAATTTTCTGCTAGATCCCTTCTGATTCCCCTGGGATTGTAGTTCAATAGGCAAGAGCACCGCCCTGTCAAGGCGGACGTTGCGGGTTCGAGCCCCGTCAGTCCCGACGGATCCAATAAGTACATCAATTCGCCTCTCCATTTTCTGTGAAATAAGGGACAGAGAGCATCATTTAATTCCGAAGGTCTTTCCCCCCTTTTTTTCAGGATTCTGTCGAAGAAAGAACAAACCCTAAACTAAAATGAAAATAACTAAAATAGTGAAGTTGATAGAATATTCCATCTTTGCTCCCGCGACTCATCTTTATCATACTTCTTTGTCTTCCAAAGAAAATGGGATCATTAAAAAAACGGCGTTTAGAACCTAATTCCTCTCTTTTTCCACTTCGCTTTGTATTGTTTGTTGGGGTTTTGTAGTTAATGGAAAGGGACGGGTGGTTAGATGCTACTTCATTTGATGGTTCTACAAGGAAGACCTAAGGTAGGTTATAGAAAAGACGGATAAATAAAGGAATTTTGGATTGGGCCGGGAATCCGATCTTGGATTCGGTATGGATAAAAGATCTTCGTATGTTATACTATTCAATTCTCGACGACGAATTAATTTAATAGCTCAGATATTGTTATTCATGATATTGATCCGATTCAAGATCATCGATAGGGAATGCATTCATTGAATTGACAGGTGAAAGATTTATCATCTCTATGGGATTAAATCCCGAGTTATTGTGAAATAAAAAAAACGATGAGATTATGGAAGTAAATATTCTTGCATTTATTGCTACTGCACTGTTCATTTTAGTTCCTACTGCTTTTCTACTTATAATTTACGTAAAAACAGTCAGTCAAAATGATTAATTACTTTAGTTGAAGAAATCAAATGAAAAGGATTCTATTTTTACGTCTTAAATGAAATCAACGGGCTATAATCGGCGGTATTCTATGAGATCCGAGAGTATGGTAAGTAAGAAATAAATTTATTTCTTACCATACTCTCTATTAGTGTTATTGTAGTGTATAAAGTTGTACTTGACTTTCTAATAAAGTTGGTACTATATTAGCTTTTATCTTCAATATCTGTAGTTATTAATCCATATATGGAATTGACGTAGGACCCAATTCTATTTCTTTGATACATCTATTTATTCCGATAATAATCGTTTTACTCTTATAGAATACATTTCTCCACTAGAATCCAATGGAATTTCGAAATGAAGATATTTTTATTTGAAAATTATTTTAATTCAAATAAAAAAATGCGTTGCAGAACGATCTATAAAACAATTGATACCGTTTCATTCCTCAACTAAATTAGGAGTGCTTCTAAAGTCCACTTCTTCCCCATACTACGAGTGAAAGGGAAAATGTAAAGACTACCATTAAAGCAGCCCAAGCGAGACTTACTATATCCATGTGAATTATGTCCCTTATCTCTATGATAGAATTATTCCATTATTGCTCACTAATAATAGTAGAATCAATGGTCCAGAGTCAAAAAGGGAGTCTGGCCAAACACTATTCATGAACCAATCAAATAAATCCATTTCTAAAAAATTACTATATGATATGATTTCTAATCGGCAAAGACTAAACACAAGTAAAATACACAATGACACCACAAAGGAATGTTACTAATGGAACATGTAGTAATAAAATAAGAGGGCCATTCCTTTTTTTTTGCCTTCATAAGTAAAAATAGCGAAATTGCTATCTATTACATACTTTTCTTTCCTATTTGATCTAATCCGTACCCTTTCCCGATTGTCTCTCTGAAGCAGTTGGGAGATAGTATATTATACTCTTCAGGAGGGGAAAAAATGATTTTTTTCACTTTTTCTATACTTTTCTATAAAAAAGTAAATTATCCATCCAATCTCACTCTAATAGTGATTCAATGCCTGAACACTCAGAGATTCTTGCGAGTCTATATTCGATTCGTGATGAGGCGGCACCCGGATTTGAACTGGGGAAAAAGGATTTGCAGTCCCCCGCCTTACCACTCGGCCATGCCGCCAAAACGATACATAATAGTACAAAATTTTCCCTTTTTTGGGTTGGATTACTAAACTTTAGTTTATTGTACTTGCATCTTGCATCCTTTTTTTAATCCTTTTTCTAAATTTAGAAAAATTAGAAAATAAATCCTTTTTACCCTTTTGATTTTTACCCTTTTGATTGTATTTGATCCACCCCTTCGATTGATTGTATAGTATCTCAAAACGCACAATGCCGAAAAACTTCCCCTCACTTTTCTATTGAAAAATCAAATGTATATTTTCATCCAAAAAAGACAAAATTTATGACAAATGGGAACCATTAACTATTCGTTGACGGAGAATTCCTGAATGATTCTTGGGTTTGAATCTAAAATTTGGTTTGCCTAATGACATAAGAAAATACAAATTGATACATACTTAATCAGTATTGATTCTTTTGAATCAAAAATCCTTCTCAATTTCCATTATAACAAAAATTATAAGTATATGTAAACCCCAGAGCGTAAATTGTTACACAGATACCAAATTGGGTATCTTATTTATATTGCCTATAAATAAAGGGAATTTGTTGGAACAAAAAAAGGCCCGGCTGGGTATTGACCGGGCCAGGCCCAAAAAAAAGGCACTTCGAACAAAATAAAAGCAAGAAGGTCTTCCTTATTTATCTTTCTATTTGGATCTTTCGAGCATCTAAATGGAATTGCTAATTATATAATAACGATAAAGAATGTCAAAGAAATACTTTCTTTAATCCTTACTTGATGTGTAATGTAAGATAGTAATTATCTTTTTCAATTGGGAGAGATGGCTGAGTGGACGAAAGCGGCGGATTGCTAATCCGTTGTACGAGTTATTCGTACCGAGGGTTCGAATCCCTCTCTTTCCGTTTCCGTTGATGACTTTCCATTTTTTTCTTTCAAATTTCGCAACCCCCCTTTTTTTTACTAGTTAAACGTGTGGAATAGATAAAAGAAAATCTTAATAAAATTGTAAAATCAAGCAAGAAAAACGAAATTTTTATTTTATTCTTCACGTCCAGGATTACGTCCTGGATCATTGGATAGGAATCCAAAGATGAAGAGAGAAACAAAGAATATTACTACTGTGTAAACGAAAAGTTTGAGAGTAAGCATTACACAACCTCCAAGATCATTTTTTGAAAAAGGAAAACGAGAAAAGATAATAGATCCTCCATTTTTATATCACATATCCTATTTTGACACCAAGAAATGAATTCTAGAAATAGAAAAGAATGTTCATAAATTCAAATGAAGTTGAAATTTGTAATAAGAGTCTTTGATTACCGCAAATCACTTTCATACCCACAATTAGATATTGTAAGGAACCCTAACCTAATAAGGTCTTTCGCCGGAAAAAGGGTTAGAATCGGGAAATGGGGCGAACCGGATTTTTCGCAGCTATCCAAGAATTTCAATGTTTGAATCGAAGGTTCATACTGTCAGACTTATTTGATCTTATCAATTGTTATAATTTTTCTCGAATAAATCATGAATTTTCTAGGATAGTATTAAAGATCTTATCGAAAACTTACAGCAGCTTGCCAAACAAAGGCTAAAAGAAAAAAGAACAGGGGTATTACTGGCATAACATCTACGATTGGATTCAAAAAAGCATAGGCTTCGGGCAATTTGGCGAAGAAAAGACTACTCGGATAAAGGGCAGAATTAAGACAGATCAAACTAAAGATATTAAGCATAACAGACATTTTGTTTGTCGAGATAATTGCATTTTGATTGAGTTATTGATATAAGGAAAAATGAAGAAAGTAAGGTAGACAAAAAAATCCTTCTTTTTCCACCCAATCAAAAATCCTCCAATTCTCAAAGGAGAATAGAAGAAATCATACTTTCATACAATATCTTAATTGAATTATATGTAATGATCAATAAATTCAGTTGAATTCTAGATATACACATGTCAAAATCCTAGCACGAATCTATAATATATTCTATAAAGAATAAAGATTTTCTATAGATAGTTGGACTGGAATTGACGAACACTTAATACCAATATTATTCTTTATTAGTGTCCAATAAAAATATAAATGGGGCGTAGCCAAGTGGTAAGGCAACGGGTTTTGATCCCGCTATTCGGAGGTTCGAATCCTTCCGTCCCAGAGCATATCCATTGTATCCGAATACAGCTTTTTTGTTCAACAAGATTCTGTTTCAAGGCCTAATATTGGATAGAATATGATTCTTCTTTCTTTTCTGATTTTGAATGATTCTTTTCGTAATCATATCTCAGTTTTTCACAAACTGAACTAAATCTGGTTCAAATGACATGCAAATGTAACTGAATCCTTTTGTGATCCAGATAAGATGGGACATAGATCACAGTTGCAGAAAGATTACTTAACCTCAGGTTAAATAAAATATGAAAATACATATAAAACCAGGAAGTGCTTAGCCTATAGGTATGTATTGTTATCCTATTTCAGTGACAATAGTCTTTCCATTTTTGTGAAAAATAATTTGCATCCCTAAAATATTAAAATTTAAATATTTAACAATGATATTTATTTTTATTGTTCGATCTATTTATCTTATTTGCTTTAAATCATTGACAATTCGACTCGAAAAGAAACATAGATTTATCTTTCTTATGATAATCAAATATAGTCTTTACTGTAAAACTTGACTCAAATAATGATGTATAAGGATGTATAAGTAGGAAACTTTTTCAATTATCAAGATTTGTAATGATTCCTTATGGGTTGAATCTTTGGGAAGTTGGAAATGGGTCAGTCTATCTTATTGAGTCACTTGAAGAGGCAGAGTCAAATAGAATTTATTTATTCGTGTTATTTCTGTTAGTTATGTTATTTCTATATTTATATTTCTTCATATTTCTATTATATATTTTTTTAGATAGAGAGTTATAGAAAAATGTTTCCTTCATATAAAAAAGACGGGGTCTTGCTAAGATTTTTTCAGAAAAATATTTATTATCTATGTAGATAAGAAAAAATATAAATTACTATGTCTCTGTACCGACTGAACCAATGACTATTCATGATTCCATAATTGAATCAATTCCATACTGGTTCCAAATTAGAGGAATGTTATGGTAAAACTTCGTTTAAAACGATGTGGTAGAAAGCAACGTGCGACTTGAAGGACACGATCCGGTGTGGATTCTTATTCTTACATCCACCATTTTATATAGGAATGAAGGTGCTCTTGGCTCGACGTCGTTTGTTCTATTCTACTAGAACCCTTCTTTTTTTATTGGGTTGTAATGTAAATAGTTCATGATGGAGCTCGAGTAGAAAGTATTGATTAATTTCTCAGGGGCAACGATCTAGGGTTAATGCCAATCAATAAATTGGAACAACTTCGTAAGTATATCTTCGATATAGAAATTGAAAGGATCCGATTCGAGCAAATTTTCAATTCAAAAAAATTTGTTGGAACGGCTAAAACTTTTTTCGATCCACAGTGTATCGCGCGCGAATCAACCGTCGGTATGATTCTTTGATAGAAAGAAATCACAAAAGGGGTATGTTGCTACCATTTTGAAAGGATTAAGAAGCACCGAAGTAATGTCTAAACCCAAGGATTTAAAACAAAGATAAAGGATCCCAGAACAAGGAAACACCACTTCAATTGTCTCACGGATCCGAATAAAGAATCCAAATAGATTTTAAACGAGACAAAAGGGGGGTTAAAGACCACTCAATAAAAAAATATCTTAAATAAAAATCTTTAAGATATTTGAGAATTATTCAACTTGAGTTATGAGTACAAATGATTTTTTATTTTTTCAGGAAGGGTGCTAAATAAATATGAGTTAAATTATAGGCTAATTTATTTTCTAATTTATTTTACGGATTCCTTTCCTATTTATTAGAATTTTATCCATAGACAAAACTTCGAATCATTTTTTCTCGAGCCGTACGAAGAGAAAACTTCCTATACGGTTCTAGGGGGGGGGGGGGTTCTTTTTCATCTACATCTATCCCGATGAGCCGTCTATCGAATCGTTGCAATTGATGTTCGATCCCGAAGAGAAGGAAGAGATCTTCGGAAAGTGGGTTTTTATGATCCGATCAAGAATCAAACTTATTTAAACGTTCCCGCTATTCTCTATTTCCTTGAAAAAGGCGCTCAGCCTACAGGAACTGTTCAGGATATTTTAAAAAAGGCAGAGGTTTTTAAGGAACTTTGCCCTAATCAAGCGAAATTCAATTAAATTAAGGAAATAAAAACTAAGGGTAGGATAGTGATTTCTATATAATTTTGGATATCTTTTCT